CAATAATTTCGGTCTTTGGGAAGTATCATGATCATCCAATAAGAAGGGTTTCAATTTCTTCAAATGAACGATTTGAACACCTATGGATTCTAACAACTGATTGCAGAGTTGATCATTCGGACCTTTCAATTCATAGATGTGGATCTCGGACCTATGAATGGGGATATTCCCGATACTCACAAAGAAAAAGGGAAGTGACTTGGACAAAAAGAGAAGTGACTTGGACAAAAAGAGAAGTGACTTGGACAAAAAGAAACGAAGTGACTTAGACAAATCTTCTTTGTCGATAGCCTCGGACCAATCAATCGAATATTGATTAATACGTAATCGATCGAACACTACTTGCACTACTTGAAAAGGATTCTTCTGTTCAGAAATGAAATGTTCCAAATGTTCCTGGAAATTCTTGCTCCCATTGGACCATTTGTATCTATATGCATCAGGATCCCGATTCATGGATCTCTCAGTTCGAGAAATAAGAGGATCAAACCATTTCTTCTGACTCTTTTTCAAATTCGATAAATGTTGGTTGATCGTATATTTCATTATAGTTATATGATTCAGAGTATCATTTCCTATTTGATCCCTTTGAATTCCATATTTGAAGTTGCGATCGGATCTATTCATTAAAAAGAATCGATTCGATACATTTCTTATGTATCCATAGGTGCTATATTGGATTTGAATCAGATTTCGGATCAATCTATATTGATTGACTGCCTCCATTATGTTGTTGCTAGCAAATACCGCTGTTTTTAGTTTGGGATCTTCCAAATCATTCCCGCAGTAGATCCGGACCGATTTTTTTCTGATCCTTCGAGAAAAAGATTCATTCTCCTCATAAAAAAGAGGAGGTAGAACCAATAAAGATTTCTTTTTCGATTCATCTCTGGAGTTGAATACCTCATTCAAGAATTTTTTTTGATCCAACCCGTAGGAATCAATAGAAAAGGCAAATCCCCTATGATACACCAGATCCGGCTCGGTTATTGATAGAGTGAATAGATCCGCCATTTCTGGGAATCTCTCTTCTGATTCAAAAAAATCGTGGCGTAACGCGTATCCCCCTTTGTTCCGGTCATGGAATAGATGAAAGAAATCAAAAAATGGATTTTTGTTCAAGAATGAAATCTTATTGGAACTGTCCATATCCGGTTCATCCTTCGGAACCATATCACATCCCGGATCTGGTTCCGAAGGATGAATTGAGACGGTATCTTGTAAATACGTAATTATCTTGAATATATCAACCATTTCTTTCTTTTCCGCTCGCCTGGAAGGGACAAAAGAAACATCTTGTTTTTTCTTCAACAATTTCTGATCTCTAGTGGACCTCTCAGTAGGATTCGAACCCAGATGAAGTTCTGACCATCTGTCAGAGAAAAAAGAACGAATTGATCTTGTAGGATTCCCAAGAAATTCTTCGATTTCTTCCGGAAGCAGATGATTATTCATCCGCTTCTCAGGTTCCGTGAATAGCCAGGACATGGAGGAAGATCCAAAAAGGCATTTCGGGAATCGATCTGATTCTATCTCTGTTCGTTCCGTTTGAAGAAAGGAAGGATCCCAAAGAATCGATCTCTCTTTTAGTTGCTGAATCTCTGTTTGATCGATCAATGTGTGATATTCTGAATTCTCATTTCTAACGGAATCGAAATGATCTCTGGATTGATCAGAAGAAGATCCTTTCCATTGGCTAGAATCCGTTACTTGAACGAAAATAGATCTTGTGGAATCATATTGAATATTTGACAATACATTCCGTACCTTGCTAAAAAACCGATCCTTGTTTACCAACCACACATTGTCTAACCAAATCCAATTCTCTCTCGAGACGTTCCTCAAAAAATCCGATTCGTGCTGATTCTTCCCCCAACTAACGAAGAGATCTTGGCGGAATTGCCACATATGAAATTGAGCACAATTTTGCAAAGAAATACCCCACTTGTTTCTCGAGAAGAGATGGGAAACATGCTCAATATCATTGGATTGCATAGTTGCCCCAGCTCCTTGTTGTTTGAAGAAACTCTCCCCCTGAATTGGTCTTTTTTCACGAAAAGCAGACATGAGATAACAAATCAAGTCTTTCCCTAAGATTTCGAATAGCTGTCCCGAATTCAAGTTGATTATGTTTCGTTTCTTCCTCGGAGAAAGACGATCAAACAATTCCCAATCATGGTCCTTGCGGATCGGATCATCCGTATAGGATAAAAAAAGAAACTCCAGATATTTGCTATCTTTCTCTTTGAATGAGATCTCAATTCCAGCTACGGTTTCATTAGATATCTGACAACTAGAATCCCTCTTTTTTCCGATCCGGTTCCTCCACCACCGCGAACCCCGGTTAGATTCAGGCATGATACGCTTTTTATTTATTGGGAGAACCCAAGTACTCTCTTGCGGATCCATGAAACAACTCTCAGAAATCTTTTTCCCTTTTGGAAGATACAGGAGCGAAACAATCAACCTATTTCTATTGGAAGACCAAAAAGATTCTTCC